AGAAATAACAAAACGGATCCTTTGCTCCGATGTTTCAAACTACTCCATTCCTTTGTTTCTGATGATGTTTTTGAAGAATTGAATCCATTGATTGATTCATAGTATCTGTTCCTCCATAGTATGGAGGGACTCCCCCGAAGCAAGAAGAAAGAAGGAATCAATTGATTTTCTGGATGACACAATATGGATTTCTATAGATGAGACATCCTGCAAATCATTTCGATACTAATCTTACTCTAGAAAAAGAAAAAAGAAAATTTCAAGCAAAAAAAAGACTCTTAATGCTCCGGGCGAAAAGATGAAATCTTGGATTTTTGCGCATATCCCAATCCTTATTGATTATCTCATCACAGTTAAAATTTTCTTTTTTTACTTTTTTTTATAAGTTCATTGAAGAAGTTTTATTTGCTAAGTAAGTTACTCCCACCCCTTTTTTTGTTTGTCCACTACTTCTTATGAATCGAAACAAACGAGTTCCGATAGAACTGGAAAATCAAATAAATAGTAATCTTTGACGAACAGGATCAAGAATCATTATTATTTCCACACAAGAAAAGGAATTTTCCACCCTTTTCTTGTGTGGAAGATTAGGAAGACGAGTAATCCCTCCTAGAATCATTTGTTCTTTTCATTTATCCGCGTGTATTCTCCTCCTACTTATGCCTATTATCTATTAGAATTCGATTCTATTAGGTACAAAAAAACTATTGATGCATTACATGGCATTTACAATCTGCCAATGGGAGGCCTAGCATAGTCACAACACTCCCATTTTGATTGAAAAAAAGAAGGGGGGATCAAGTAGTCTTCTTCGCAATATACATACTATTGCTAGGAATGGGATACAAGCAATTTCCGGCATCTCGCAGAAAAACAGTATAAACAAAGCAAGCAAAACATTTTCCATGATTTTTTTGAATCATACATAATTGCATCGATCACAACAATTCGGCTCTTTTTACCAGCTTGATGAATCCGTGGATCTAGAAATTCATTTCGGACAATTGAACCTTCTCAAACTGTTTCTTTTTTAGAACCAAAAAGATTTGTGCCAGAATAACAGATGCCAAGAAGAACAACAAACCTTGGACACGTAATGGATCTTGAAGTACTATTTCTGCATCTCCCTGACCAAATCCACCCACATTGGGATTACTCGTTAATGGTTGATCAAGCTTGATAGATTCACCCTCTGAAACAAGAAGTTCTGGTCCTGGAGGTATAATATCAACCACTTGGTGTCCATCCGATGCGTCAGCTATGGTTATTTCATACCCCCCTTTTTCTTTACGTACTATTCTGCTTACTATACCTGCTGCTGTAGCATTATAGACTGTATTGTTACTCTTGTTCCCATCGGGATAAATCTGACCTCTTCCCCTGTTCCCACCTACATATATGGGATACTTTAAGAAGTGAACGTCTTTCTTAGTAGCAGGGTCCGGGGAAAGAATGGGAAAGACGATTTCACTATATTTCTGACCAGGAACAGGACCTACCACAAGAATATTTCTTTTAGTGGGGCGATAACTCTGAAAAGACAGATTGCCTATCTTTTCTTTCATCTCGGGAGAAATACGATCGGGGGGAGCTAATTCGAATCCCTCGGGTAAAATAAGAACAGCCCCCACATTCAAAGCCCCCTTTTTCCCATTAGCAAGAACTTGTTTCAGTTGCATATCATAAGGGATTCTAACAACTGCTTCAAATACAGTATCAGGAAGCACAGCTTGTGGAACCTCAATATCCACGGGCTTATTAGCTAAATGGCAATTGGCGCATACAATACGCCCAGTTGCTTCTCGTGGATTTTCATAACCCTGCTGCGCAAAAATGGGATATGCATTTGAAATAGATGTCCGAGTTATGACATATATCATGATCGATACGGAAATGAATCGAGTCATCTGTTCCTTTACCCAAGAAAAGGTATTTCTATTTTGCATGGTCCAATTATTGATCCCGGAAATTTCTACAATAAATTAGGTAGGTAGCTAGTATAGTTCCCTATCCACGATTCTGCCATTGTACTGGAGGGGGAATCCCTTAGACGGGTAGAAGTATAAAGAGTGAGTCAGATTAAAAATGGTTTGTTTATGTACGAAGTAACATTCGGATTTGATTGATATCGGCAGATCAAATGAGTTCTTCATTCATTCATTGAATGATAAACCACTACAAGTGAAGGAGATACACGATTTAAATAATGGAAGATCCAATATTTCAAAATTGTATCTAGAATGACTGGAAAGGTGGAAACAAGACCAGATATAATTTGATTGTTATGAGCAAATCCAAAATCTTTGTAGACCGAACCAATCATTAGTTCCCAACCATGGGGCGAGTGGAATCCGATACATAAATCAGTTAATAAAAGAATAGAAAAAGCTTTTATTGTGTCGCTTAAGTTATAGAGGAATTCCTGAACCCAAGAATTAAGAATGACAAGTTCTTCATTACCCAGAATAGAATAACCACTTAGAATAGCAAAACAGATTATATTTGTCGAGAAATGCAAAATTATATGGATATGATCTTCATTGTGCATTTTGACCAATTGTATTGTTTCTTTGTGGATTCCTATACGAAGCTTTTGTATCTGTGTCTCCGGGTACTCCTTTATCATTTCGTCCAACAGGAATAGTTGTTCTAATTCTATGAATCTTTCTAGAACGTTCTTCTCTTGAATATCATTCAAAAAAGTTTCGGATTGCCTTGTATTCCACCAATTAGTAACTAAAGGTTCCAGACTTTTATTAAATGAGAGAGAGATCCACCAGGGCAAAAAGACTATAGATGCAAGATATGGGAGGGGAGTCAATGCTTTCTTTTTTGGCACTTTTAATCTGTTCTGTAAATTGTTAATGAAACTGCTTCATTCGCCGACTCTATCTGATCCGATATTTCTATGAAGCATGAGTTCTATAACAAGGTATGGAACCTATGGATCGGATCTATTCCTTCTTTTTTTTTTTGAATTGTTTAGTCCTTGGATCTAGAAAGAATATAGAAATAGAATAAAGGTCCGTTTCGAATGAAGAAATAATCAAGTTCCCAGATATCTCAATTGGTCAAATTCGAACCAATTGTATCTTCATTTGTTCCTTTCGATGAATGCCCGAAAAACCACTTGAAGTAATGAATATTATTCGTATTTCGAGACGAAAGAACTCCCCCTGGATCAATCAATTATTTCGAAATGTTTCACTGGTTACCCACAGCCCAGGAATAATTGAGGGGATATTTCTGAAGAATATTGATGATGAAATCCGAAATGGGTGGCAAAACAAGAGAGAAATTGAATAGTTATGAGAGATCCAATCGTTTGGTCATCAAGGAGCAAAAGAAAGGATAAAAAAAAAGAAACATCGATTGACGAAAGAGAGATAATTTACGAGATACGATCCATCTGTATCTAACGTATCAATTCAAAATATTGGTCCTAAAAATAAAAAGATGAATTCTATACTGTATTCCGAAATGTTCTGATATGTGTGATGAATACATAATTAGATTTGTTACTAGTATGAAAGAATTGAGTTTAGTTCCATATGTAAAAAAAAGAGTTTTTGTTTTGGTGGATAAAAATAGCTTCTTATTATGGTTGTTCCGTATTCGTCCGCCTGCTTTATTCTATGGGCCACAACACAACGGTATTACCAACGGAACGGGGGAAATAGAATCGAACATGTTTTGCTCGAATAAACGTTCCGAAGAAACTTCAGTTATATTAAAAAGGGGATTCCTGAGTTCCTTCCCTCATGCGGAGAAAGCATTCATTCTTCAGTTCATTTCAAAATACTTCAATTGGTACGCGCAAGAAATAGGCCGATTCAGCAGCTTTTTGTTCAATTTCTCGTGGAGTAAAATTCTCATCGGTACGAGTCAAGGGAATGGCTCCCTGGCCTCTGATTTCCATATAAAGGACACGACGAGGATAAAGACCCTCTTTAACTTCCATTCTGATTGACTGGATATCTCTCATAAGGAATCGAAGGAAGACGCGACGATTTATTCCAGGAAATCCCCAACGAAAAATACACACTATTCCTTCTTTTCTATCAAAAAGATCATAACCACTACCTACATTCCACGAAATTGTGCACCACAAATAGGAACTAATGAACAGACCAGCGATCCCATAGAAAGACATCACGATTCCTTGGGGAAAAAAAAGGATTTCCTGAGAGGGAAATACGGATATCAGATTCCTACCAAGATAACTGGAAGTTCCAACCAATAAGAATCCTACTGAACCTAAAAAAAGGATACAGGCCCAGCAGAAATTACTTGTTTTTCGAGACCCCGTTATAAGTTCTATCCATATACGTTCGGATTGCCAGTTCATACTCGATCCAGTTGCATTCTATTGGAATTGAGAGAATAGAATAAGCCAAATGAATTTGACTTTACTTTTTTTTGTTTTGATCCCGAAGTAACTCTCATCAACTAGCACTATTATGATGTAAACCATTAGGAGTAATTCATCGAATTGGTTAGATATAAAATAATAACATCCCCTTCATATGATCCCACTATGTATATCTACATACATATAGATATATTGACTTTCTATTTCAGATATTCGCTGATCTATTTGAAAACAAAAACAGCTATACCCACATATAATATACATGCATTTATCCATATATCATGGATCTGCATGCATAACAATAACAGCTTTTTTATTTGTGCTCGGAGGGAGTCACATGTCGTACCGTACCCTATTCCACTAAAAGATATCTGTATTATGATCCAAGTCCAAGTGTTAAAATAAATTGATGAGATTTGATCCCATCGGATCTAAACAATTTTGTTTTTTTGAACATGAAGAGATAAAGAAGCCATTGCAATTGCCGGAAATACTAGGCCCACTAAAGGCACAAAAATAGAGGGTAAATTGAAATCTGTCATAGAATAGGTGCCTCGATTTAATATTTGTACTTGTTAGAAATATATCTTATGATAAGTATATTTATTATAAGTATATAATAAGTGCAAGGAATGTAGAACTAAATAAGTGTACCTATTCATCTTTCTACACAAAATATATGTATGATAATCCGCTTTTTTATTCTTGTTCTCCCGTCCTTATCTTATAATAAAGAGTTTCTTACGAGTTCCCTAAGGATTCGTTAGAATCCGATCCAACAGGGATTCATAGTAAAAAAAAGGAGGTTCTCGGGAGATATAGATATAGAAATATGCAACATTTCTATTATCGATTTTCATTATTCTATATATTAATACGTAAGAAGGAAGGGAACATGAAATTCTTTTCATTTTCCCAATTCTATTCCGCGGAAGGAAGAATTCACTCTTTTCTCCTCTTTATTTTATAGAGGGTTCCTGATTTCTAATCATCAATAGGGGTAGGATAAAAAATCTGGAGAAAATAAAAATCAAAAAAGTAATTATCCGAAACTTCTGATTCTGACTATAGAACTTATGTCACCAAAGAAAACCCCATTCTTCTTATTTGGACTTTGATTGCGATGAACTAAAGTTCGCTACAAATAACTGAGCCTAGTACTAGTGCTCTACTTTAATTTTGAGTCAAGGGAAAGAAACCGTGTAGCTGAAATAACTCACTCAGAACACCTTTTAAAGGGTTACGTGGTACGATTGGATCAAATAAGCCCTTATGGAATGAATACTCAGCCGCTTGTGAACCCTCGGGTACTGTCTTATTCAATGTTTGTTCAATTACTCTTTTACCCGCAAATGCAATGTAGGCATTGGGTTCAGCAATAATGATATCTCCCAACATACCAAAACTGGCTGTCACTCCACCGGTTGTAGGAGATGTAAGGATTGATACATAGAATAACTTTTTATTTGATTGATAATCATATAAAGCGGAAGATATTTTAGCCATTTGCATCAAGCTCAAACTTCCTTCTTGCATGCGTGCTCCTCCAGAAGCACACACCATAATAACAGGTAAAGATCTATTAGTAGCATACTCGATCAAACGGGTGATTTTCTCGCCTACTACGGATCCCATACTACCTCCCATGAACTCAAAATCCATAACCCCCATTGCTATGGGAATACCGTTTAGTTGACCTATGCCTGTTTGAACAGCCTCAGTTAAACCTGTCTTTCTTTGATACGAATCGATACGATCTCTATAAGGCTCCTCTTCCGAGTGAAATTCAATGGGGTCGATAGAGACCATGTCTTCATCCATAGGATCCCAAGTGTCCGGATCAATCGAAAGTTCGATTCTATCTGAACTACTCATTTTCAAATGATATCCACATTGTTCACAAATATTCATTTTTGACTTAAAAAATTTCTTATAATTTAATCCATAACAATTTTCGCATTGAACCCATAAATGTCTGTATTTTTGATTTATATCGAAATCATTCGATCCTTCTCCTATATCACTGTCATTACCGCCAGTTCTTATATTAGAATTCCCACTATCACTACCACTTATACTTTCACCACTACAAATATAACTATAAATGTAACTATCAATACGGATTTCAGAACGAAGATAACTATCAATGCAACTATTAATGTGATTATTCCAACTATATTTAGTATCATACATGTCACAATCATAGTAGCGATTGTCACTCTTAGACCCATTATTCAGATAACTAGAAAAAGAACTTTCTAGTTCACTCAGAAAAGAACTATCATTGTCAATCTCAAAAATCTGATTTTCAATATCAAAATATACGGAATAACTGTTACCATTACTATCCCTAACTAAAAAAGTTTCATCAGAGATGAAACTCCAAATGTCCCTGACACCTAAAAAATGATCAACATTACTGCAACTATAACTGCCACTATCGCTCCAACTAGGAATGTTTTTATCCGTATCATTTAGAATGGGATCTTCACTTCCACTGGTATTTCCAATAGGACAGCCAAGACTGTCCATTGATTTACTTAGCCCACACCTGTGTTCTAACTCCTCGTTAGACAATATCGAATTGAACCACCATTTTTCCATAGAGCCTTCCTGCCCCCTATTTGAAAATACAATAGATGAATAGTCATTCGATGAATAATCATTTTACTATTTCATTTCCTATCGGAATAAGCATATAGATCCAATTACTAGGATCATTAACTAATAACGAGTGAGCATTGAAAGAAATGATTCTGGGAATCCGGGGTATCAATTCACTATATATGATGGAACCTTTTCTTCAATTAAAGAGGGGTTTCTCCCATGTCATGTACAAATTCTCATCGAAAAGATAAATATTTGCTCCCTCCTATGAAGAATTCATTTTCGTAGAATCTCGTATAATAGAATATTAAGTGCCTATTGCAACACGGAATGAAAGGGACAATATACAGGATGGGTAGAAGGAGTTGTGACCCTTGGCTTGATCTATGGTCCGAAACTACGGGATATAAAATGATCCACCAATCCTAAGGATCCATAGGATTAATTATGGATCCAACAATAGAAGCATTGAGTTGTTTAGTCTTAGATCTTATCTTGTATTTAGATCTTGTATATATATA